CGAAAAAAAAAAAAAAGCAATAAAATTTGATCCATAACATCTATGTCAGCTTTTCTAGCTTGAATACACTCAAGACGGCTCGCTTTATAGATGATCCCTCTATAAGAGGAAGATTATAAAAATCTTTCTAGTTAGTTCGTTCTCTATTTCTAGTGGAGAGAATCCTGAGGAAAAGTCTTTTTTTCTACCGAGCTAAACGAATATGTTGATGTCTATAGTAAACCAAAGTCATCATTTTATAGCTATTTTGCTTCCATTTTCCCTCGCCAAATAAAAAATAGAAGATTTAGTTACGATTAGAAATTTTTTTACTTTCCTTATCCATGGATCTTTTACTCATACTCATTCAATTGGAAGTATTGATCCAATTCAATAAAAATTCTGTTTCGTAATTTCAGAATCCAATTTTAAAATTGAGAATTTCAATTTGGATAAAAATCACGAGAATGTGCATTTGTCCTCGAATTTGTCATTGCGAAGTAAAGGGTTAAATCCTTTTTAAGAAATGAAGTTTTTGTTCGGAATACAAAGAAAACCGAAGGACCCCTTAACTATTAGGGGATTCATATAACGAATCTCACTTTTACCACTAAACTATACCCGCTACAATGTAATTATTGTATAGAAATGGGTTTTTGTCGAACAAAAAATAATTGTGGCGGTATCCGTAAAAATCATGACACTTAGAGTGTTGATGCCTTTTGTCAGGTGACTCTAATTTTTAATAAAAGGGATTATATAAATAACCTGTTCGATCTTTTTTTGCTGGAGGGTTTTGGACCGATTAGGGTTCGATAAAATAACTTCAGTTATAACATAAAACTACCTGATGGAAGAATCCAAGGTTCAAAAAAAAAAACTTAACCCCCTTTTTTTTCAAGTAAAGAGTTTATCAAACAAAAAGGGGAGGATCTTTTTAATTATCCTTTGCTTTTTTTTTTTTTACGTTCGATTTTTAGGAATTAGTTCTAACGATATCTATTAAACAAAAAAAGAATAGTCCCTTTTAGACTAAAGTATTTTCAAAAAAAAAAAAAAGGCCCGGCTAGGTACTAACCCAGCCAGGCCGTGAGAATCATAAAACCCTTACTCTTACTTTATCAAAAAAAAGAGTGGGATTGCGGTTAAACGTTCTTTAGATTTAGATCTATATAATAAAGGAACAAGAAAGCAGAAATATTCTTTTCAATCCTTACCTTATACATGTTAAGTAATGTAACATAGTACTTATTCTTTTTCAATTGGAGAGATGGCTGAGTGGACTAAAGCGTCGGATTGCTAATCCGTTGTACGAGCGATTCGTACCGAGGGTTCGAATCCCTCTCTTTCCGTTTCCCTTGAATTTCTCTTTTCCTTTTCGTTAATATTGATCGGAAAGTAAACCTTTTTTTATAGTAAAATTCTTAGTTTTAGTTAAAGGAGTAAATCAAAAAATTATAAGAAAATCTTAAAATAAAGCAAAAGCAAGGAAAAAGTCTTCTCCTATTTTTTTATTCTTCTCGTCCAGGATTACGTCCTGGATCATTAGATAGGAATCCGAAGATGAAGAGAGAAACAAAGAATATAACTACTGTGTAAACGAAGAGTTTGAGAGTAAGCATTACACAATCTCCAATATCATTTTTTTTTGTAAAAAGAGAATAGATTCGCCATTTTTATACCACATATCCTAACTATTTTGATACTAAGAAATGAAGCAGTTAAAAAAAAACTGAATTTTCATAAATTCAGTTGTAATATTTTGGAAGAAGACTTTTTCATTACCAAAAGTTTCTTTAATCTCCAAAATAAAAATATTTAATTGTTGAGTAACCCACTAGAGTTTTTCATCGGAAAAGGGTCAGAATGCAGAAATGAGGTGATCCAGATTTAGCGCAACTATTTCAATTTGCACTAAGAGCTCAGCCCTATCTGATCTTATCAATTATTAGAATTTTTTTATCGAATAAAGCATGCATTTTTCTAGGATAGTTTTTTTTCTAGAACAGCATTAAATATCTCAGCGAAAGCTTACAGCAGCTTGCCAAACAAAGGCTAAGAGAAAAAATAGCAGAGGTATAACTGGCATAAGATCCACAATTGGGTTTAAAAAGGCGTAGGCCTCAGGTAATTTGGCAACTAAAAAATGACTCGAATAAAGGTCAGAATTAAGACAGATACCGCTCAAATTGAAGAGATTAAGCATAACAAAAGTTTATTGTTCTTGGAGATAATTGCTTTTTGATTGAGTTATTGATATAAGGGAAAGTGAAGAAAGTAAAATAGACTCAAAAACCCTTCTTTTTCTTTGAACTTATCCAATCAAAAATCCTTCTATTTTCAATTCAAAATAGAAGAAATTTTAATTTCATACAATATCTTATATCTTAATTAAATTAGATGTAATGATCAATCCATTTTTATATAATTCTATATCCATGCGTGTTCAAAATTTTCTATTCCAGATAAATTTTGTCTGGAATTGACGAACAACCACTACTAACAGTAGTGTTTATTAGTGAAGTATATAAATAGAAGTGGGGCGTGGCCAAGCGGTAAGGCAACGGGTTTTGGTCCCGCTATCCGGAGGTTCGAATCCTTCCGTCCCAGAGGATATGGCTTATATGTCAATAAAGAAAGATTTTTTTTTTTTTTTTTCAGAACGCTAGCAGCCTATTGGATACAATTTGATTCTTCTTTCGACTTTTTACTACTAGTAATTTAATTATTTTTTGAACCATATCTTTTTTACAAAGTCAATTGAGGTCAAATGATAGATATATATACCGAAATTTTTTTATTCAAGCAGGTATAAGTAAGATAGATCACACTAGTTTGAATAAAAAAAAGAAGTCGTACAATCCTTTCATCGGAGGAACATGCTCTTTCATACTCATACTGAAGGTAAGTACTTAGAAAAACTGTACTTGCTAGATCCTTTAATTTAATAATTTAAAGGGATATATCGCTTAATTAGTAATAAATTTCCAATTCTAAACAAAAGAGATTTCTTGGTAGTAATTGAATTCAATCAAGGGTATTAAGTCTCTTCAGACAAGACTCTAGTAGGGTAAAATAAAAACTAGGAACAACAAACTTAATCCGAATCCTTTTTTTTATACCTAGACTAGCTCATTTATTGCATCTTAGAAATCAGAAAAAGGCCCGTTTTTTATTTATGCTTCATGATCTCCATAACGAAAAGTATCCATTTTAATACCTTTATCTGTTCGTCAAACCTCATTAATAAAAGATCAAGTAAATTACATACGTAACAGATGCTTTTTACTTTGAACCCCCTTTTTTAGGTATTTCCATTTTTGCTCTAATTCAAAAAATGAATTAATAATGGTAAATCTAGATAACAATTTTGAGAAGAGGTTATTCGTCTATTCTAGTCACTTTATGGAAAGATTCCATAAAATTGACTTTCAAGTGGGGACTTCCATGTATTGTTCTATTTCAGTAACAACAGTGTTTTCCTTTTTGTGACAAATGTTTGTGAGCCTTTTAATTGAAATAGTTAATCCATAATTAAGTTGACAGTTGTTTAACTTAGCAACTAGATACGGAAATCCTTTACTCATTCGATTCCTATTTCTTTAATCAGATAAAGCAATAAGGAAGAAAAATTGTCCACAGATATCACTCTTTTTTTTTTTTCACTTCATAAAAAAGCGTAATTTTTTGTATTTTTTTAGTTAACTATTTTCCTTAACCTATCGTTGGTTGAAGTATAAAAGAACGAAAGAACGATGATTTTTCTATCTTAGGATAGGGTGAAAAAATACTGTATTCAAATAATGATGTCGAAGTAGGAAATGTGTTTTACAAATTTTCCCTGATTTCCTGTGAGTTCTCGGTACTCGAAGATGCGGATTCATTAAAAAGAACTCGTTTCTTCGTGTTCTTTCTATTCTATTTTTATTATAGAATTCTCTTCTTCTATAAATAAAAATAATACAATATTTTTTATACAATAAAATCTGGGAGTTAAATAGGGGATTTAAGTTGAATTCTTAGTGAGGACTTTCTTAGAAAAGAATTTCACTACCCATATGCACGTAAAATACATACATTACTATATAGGGAGTACTGACCAAACCAATGACTACTCATGATTCCATTTCTAAACTATAGGATGTTATGGTAAAACTTCGTTTGAAACGATGTGGTAGAAAGCAACGTGCGACTTGAAGTTGAAGGACATGATCAGCTGTGGATTCTTACATCCGTCATTTTAGATAGCAATGAAAGTGCCCTTAGCTCGACATCTTTTGGTCTATTCTATTACTCTCGATTGTAATTCAAATAGTACATAATATGATGGAGCTCGAGTAGAAAGTATTGATTGATTTCTCAGGGACAAGGATCTAGGGTGAGTGCCAATGAATAAGTTGGAACAACTTCGTAAGTGTATCTTCAAGATATAAGTCAAAAGGATCGAATTCGAACACGTTTCAAACCCATTTTTTCGAATTGGTAAAACTCTTTTGATCCAAAGTGTATAAAGCGGGAATCAAGCATTCGACTGATTCTTTGATATAAGAAATCATAAAAAAGGGTATGTTGCTGCCATTTTGAAATGATTAAGCATCACCGAAGTAATGTCTAAACCCAAGGATTCAAAACAAAGATAAAAGATCTTGGAACAAGGAAAGACTTTTTTCAATTGTCTTAATAACTAGAGAAGAATAAAAAACTTCTAAACGGGACAGAAAGGGGTTAGAGACCGCTCAATAATGGAAATGCCTAAGGTCATTCTTCAAAGTTTGAACTATTTGAGAGTTATCTAACTTGAGTTATGAGTACGAATGCCTTTTTTGTTTTTTTGGAAACAAGAAAGGGCTTTATTTTGATTCTGTTTTTTTAATGATTTTAGGGATCTACTTGGCATTCAAATTATAGAATTTCGAATCATTTTTTCTTGAGCCGTACGAGGGTAAAACTTCTTATACGGTTCTAGGGGGGGTATTACATCTATCCCAATGAGCCGTTTATCGAATTGTTGCAATTGATGTTCGAGCTCGAAGAGAAGGAAGAGATCTTCGTAAAGTGGGTTTTTATGATCCGCTAAAGAATCAAACCCATTTAAATGTTCCGGCTATTCTCTATTTCCTTGAAAAGGGGGCTAAACCGACAGGAACTGTTCATGATATTTCAAAGAAGGCGGATGTTTTTAGGGAACTTTTTCTTAATCAATCAAAATTAAAGAAATAATAAAAAAAAAGAGTGTGAGTATGACTGGGATCTAATCTAATTTTGTAGAACCTTTCTTTACTATTATCTTTCTTACTCTAAGCAGAACCTATTTTGTATTGTTCCTATAAAATCACATGATAAGAATGAAAATACCTTGTATTGATAGAAAAATCTTCAAATTAATAGAATAGCTATAGCTCAAGAACTTGGATCTAAAAATTGAAAATTCTGATATTCCCTTTAATTGGATGATTTTGTTTGGAGTTCTAAAGGACAAGATTAAACTTGCTTTGTCAACTTATTATTGATTAATTAATTCCAATATATATATATATATATATATATATATATATATTTTTCATCTTTGCTATTTCCATTTGGTTTTTATTTATCTATTATCTATGTAGATAATCCATGTAGTGCCAATCCAACACAAGTCCTTTTTTTTAGTAATTTAGAATGAAATTTTTTGTCCTTTTTGTATTGTATTCGTTTCTGAACATTTATCTTGACAACAGTCTATCGAACAAATATAATTAGATCGTGGATAAAAAGAAAAAGATCAATTTATCTTCATTCCATAGATTTTGGTTTTTCTTTCCTTCATTTTTTATTAGTTCTTAGTTCAACGTTTTGATTGTGTGATGCAATCTGTAGTTTGGTTTTGACTGGATTTATAGACTTTCTTTTTTGGCTTGGGGTTGCTAACTCAACGGTAGAGTACTCGGCTTTTAAGTGCGACTAGGATCTTTTACATATCTGGATGAAGCAAAGGATTCGTCCGTACCGTCGGTAGAGTTTGTACGACCACGACTGATCCTAAATGGGAATGACTGGAAAAAATAGCATGTCGTATCAATAGAGAATTCTTAGAATATTTTATTCTTAAAAGCTTGGTCCTGATTTAAATTCTTGGAGCAAAAAAACTGAATTGAAAGTTGGGTCAGGTGAATAAATGGATAGAGCCCTTTGGCTCCAATTTTAGGGAAACAAAAAGCCACGTGCTTATGTTCGTAATTTGAATGACTACCCGATCTAATTATACGTTAAAAATATATTAGTGCCTGCTACGGGAAAGGCTTCTCCCATGAATGGATTATCCATTAAAAAAAATCCTAACTATTCTCCCCTTTAGAGTGGAGATGACTGTGTAAAAGAAGCCGTATATTGATAAATATCCATTTTCCAAAATCAAAAGAGCGATTAAGTTGAAAAAATAAAGGATTTCTAATCATCTTCTTATCCTATAATGAATCTCCATTTTTTATATGGAAAAGAGAGGATAGAGAGTCCGTTGATGAGTTTACCTATCTCCGGGGTATTTTTTTTTCCTCTAATACCTTGTTTTGACTGTATCGTACTATGTATCATTTGATAATCCACGAAATTCATTATCTTTTATGCAAATAGAATTTCCATTTAAAATGGAGAAAGTTAAAGGATATTTAGAACTCGATAAGTCTCGTCAACACGACTTCCTATATCCACTTATCTTTCAAGAGTATATTTCTTCATTTGCTCATGATCATAGGTGCGTTTTGTTGGAAAATGTGGATTATGACAAAAAATTTAGTTTTCTACTTCTTAAACGTTTAATTAATCGAATGTATCAACAGAAGCATTTGGATCTTTTTACTAATGGTTCTAACCAAAATGCATTTTTGGGGCATAACAAGAATTTGTATTCTCAAATGCTATCAGAAGCTTTTTCAGTAATTATAGAAATTTTATTTTCTCTACGACTAGAATCTTCCTTCGAAAGGAAAGAAATAGTAAAAATTCAGAATTTACGCTCAATTCATTCCTTATTTCCTTTTTTAGAAGATCAATTTTTACATTTAACTTATGTGTCAGATATAGAATTAACCCTTCCCATCCATCTCGAAATATTGGTTCAAACCCTTCGCTACTGGGTGAAAGATGCTTCTTCGTTACATTTAGTACGATTCCTTCTTTATAAGTATGATAATTTGAATAGCCTTATTACACTAAAGAAACCCATTTCCAGTTTTTTAAAAAGGAATCGAAAATCTTTGTTGTTCCTCTATAATTCTCATGTATGTGAAACCGAATTTATCCTCGGTTTTCTTCGTAACCAATCGTTCCATTTACGATCAACATCTTTTGGAGTCTTTTTTGAGCGAATCCACTTCTATGGAAAAATAAAAAAACTTCTTGTAGAAGTTTTTTCTATTCAAACCAAGCTAGGGTTGTTCAAGGATCCTTTTATTCATTATGTTAGATATCAAGGAAAAGCATTTTTGGGTTCAAAAGGCACGCCTCTCCTGATGAATAAATGGAAATATTACCTTATCAATT